GACATAGTTGTAAGTTCCTATAAGAAAAAAAGATGTTTTTTAATATTTTTTGATTTCGCATTTCACAAAGGGACATTCTCAATTCTCAATCATGTAAAAACTCGAATAAAATAAATAGAGAAAAGCCGGCTATCGGAATCGAACCGATGACCATCGCATTACAAATGCGATGCTCTAACCTCTGAGCTAAGCAGGCTCACAAAAGAGAAATTCTACATGCATAGGGATTCAATAAATGTCATCTTAGCTATTAATTAATATTCATATTAGCTAGTCATAATGAATATGAATATAGAAAAAATAGAATATAGAATCGAAAAGAAATATTCAATACTCATACTTACCATAGAAAATAACGATTAATCTATCGATATATATGATTTATATTTTTTTCTCACATCACTATTCTATAGAATAGAATATAGATATAGAATATTCTTTAATATTCGATAGAATTTTCTCATTTTCGTTTTTGCTTTCAAATGCTATTTGAAAGTATTTTTATTAAGCTTCTATCTTCTACATATAGAATATATTTTCTATTTCGAAATGGAATCATTTGTTCTAAATAATGAGACATTATTGCGCTCTGATTTGTAAAGATGGAAGCTCAAACGAAAAAAAGTCTCGACCGTTCAAGTATTAAAAATGGCGTGGTAAAAACGAGCAGAAGAGAAACATATATACGTGGTATCTATCCATCTATATTGAATTGCGGATACAGAAATGATAGAATCGTTTCTGATTGGACCAAATGCGGGTTTACTATAGAAGATGAAAGAAGATTGCCAAGAAATCAAAGAGGAGAAAAACTTTTTCGAGATAGGAAATCAGTATTTAATAAATGAAGAAATAAAATAAAAAGGAAAACGACATCTCAATCAAAATGAGATCCTAATCTCAAAACAAAAAGGGGAGGGGGATATGGCGAAATTGGTAGACGCTACGGACTTAATTGGATTGAGCCTTGGTATGGAAACCTACTAAGTGAGAACTTTCAAATTCAGAGAAACCCCGGAATTAATAAAAATGGGCAATCCTGAGCCAAATCCTTTATTTCATTTACAAAAACAAACAAAGGCCCAGAAGGTGAAAAAGGATAGGTGCAGAGACTCAATGGAAGCTGTTCTAACAACTGGAATTGACTGTGTTGCATTGGTAGAGGAATCCTTCCATTGAAACTTCCGAAAAGATGAAGGATGTACGTATATACATACGTACTGAAATACTCTATCAAATGATTAATGACGACCTGCATCTGTATTTTTTATATGAAAAACGGAAAAATTGTTGGGAATCGATTCCATATTGAAGAAAGAATCGAATATGCATTGATCAAAGCATTTACCTCACGGTCTGATAGTTCTTTTGTATAACTAATTCATCGGACGAGAATAAAGATAGAGTCCTATTCTACATGTCATTACCGGCAACAATGAAATTTATAGTAAGAGGAAAATCCGTTGATTTTAAAAATCGTGAGGGTTCAAGTCCCTCTATCCCCAAAAAAAGCCCATTTGACTCCTTAACTATTTATCTTATCCTTTTTTTTAGTAGTTCAAAAATAGTTATCTTTCTCATTCACCCTACTATTTTACAAATGTATCCGAGATAAAAATTTGTCTTTTATGTCAAGTCTTATGATATATGATACATGGACAAATGACCCTCTTTAACCACAGACTCCCCGAACGAGTCACGGTTGCTATCGTTCTTCATCCTGAAACTTACAAAGTCTCCGATCCAAGAAATTCTAACACCAGGACAAGACTTTGTAATACCCTTTGAATTGACATAGACCTAAGTTTTCTAGTAATATGAGAATGTGGTCTCGGTAGTAATATGAGAATGTGGTCTCGGTATCGGGAATGGGAATGGTCGGGATAGCTCAGCTGGTAGAGCAGAGGACTGAAAATCCTCGTGTCACCAGTTCAAATCTGGTTCCTGGCACATGATTAATTTGTATGAGTCTTTTTTTTATATAAATTACTTAAGATAAATCGACATATATATATATATATTCATTAAAAAAAAGTTTAGATATACTACATACTTTTCTCCATCTCGGTCTTTGGATAAATACCCCATCTATTTTATAGATGGGTAAAGTATGTAACAAAAAGAAATTCTATTTTCTATTCTTTTTTCTCTTTCGTTCAAAAAGAAAGTTAATGCCTAATATGCATATCCATATTTGATATGCATATCCATATTTGAAAAGTTAAATAAGTTGTTAGCCTATCCATAATACAAACGAGACTTCAATTACTATGGTTACTCTAGAATAGAACCTCGAATCTCTGGAATTGTAGAAGTGCAGATAAGTTTCGTATTTTTCAATGAGCATCTTGTATTTCATAAAAATTGGGGGCAATATAATCCTTACGTAAAGGCCACCCTATCCAACTTTCAGGCATTAAGATGCGTTTCAAACGCGGATGATTATCATAAGATATTCCCAACATATCAAAAGATTCCCGTTCTTGAAAATCCACACTTT